AATAGGATCGTCCAGTTCCTATAGAACCTATCACTAAAATACCCCTAGAAGGGGATAGGGCTAAGCGGAGCGAAAAGGGTTTTCCATGAGATGGGAAATGAGAACTATTAGCCCCACACGAGGTTTGTGAATAAGTGATTGTCTGATAATGAGCAAGGAATATCCGTCTTTCTGCTAAACAGGATCTATTGAACTCATAATTCATTAGATACTTTTTATGAATGTCAACTAAGTATCGTAAGTAAATGGATCCCGGTTGTTCAATCATTTGATAACCAGAGTCATTCTTTGATAAACGATCACTATGAGTCAGACTCAATAGAATTTGATCAATCCTTTTTTCCGTCGTTAAGGTGGAGAACTGAACCAAGAATTCTCTTTCTTCATCATCAATCGAATCACTGTTCGCGACCCAGGATTCTATTTTATCATCAATCCAATCACCGTTCACGTTTTTTCTTTTTCTTATCAATGAATAGATCTCTTTACTTGTACGACTTAGATGTCTCGTATTTCTCGAAAAAGTGATTCGATTGATGGGATTTGGTATGATACTGATGAGATCGATGAGATTGATATTCAAATATTTCTTCTTAGAACGTATTGATTTGACCCCATAAGCGGGACCACCACCCAATAGCATGTTGCCGCCAGAAGCAGAATCCCGTATTTCTTCCAGAGAATCTCCTAATTGTTCCAGAGCAACTAGAAAGAGATTCTTTAACCAGAAAGAATTCAGTTCAGATGTAGGATACCTATCCAGAAGTTTTCGCAACTCAATCATGTATGATGGAATCATCAAAGATTTGATCTTTTCTAACTCTGTCTGTAACTCACTAGAGGCTCGGAAAACAAAGAGAAGATGTGTACGAACGAGATATCCAGCAACAAGAAGAAGGAAAAGAATTGAATAGAGGAACTCCCAAGCATTTGGTGATCTCAGATGTGTCCATATCAATGGAATGGGTGACTCATTATTTCGATGAATCATTTCTTCGGACAGAAGAAGATTCTGTAAACACTTACTCGAACTCTCACTTATCAGATTCCGTTGTGGAAGAATCGACCACCACTTTTTCTGAGGAATTGGCCATGATATATCTGATCCATGCATAATATCATGAAAAACGGACACAAAATTTTGACTGCCACTTAGGGAATATTGAAAGGGAATATTCAATATCAAATAAATATTGTTTTTTAAGGTGAAATAAAGATATTTACACCCCGTCCAAGTAAGGAACCATGGCATATAGGTTTGGAACAAATTCCATTTTGAGAGATTTGAAAAAGCACTATCTCGTTGAAGGGTTCTACCTACTTCCCCCTTCTCGACGTTTTTCTTTAGACAAAGACTCAGTTCTTTCCTCTTTCCGGACGGCACATATTTCTCAAAACATGGAGTGTGAATCAAACCCATGTTTGAATTGAAACGGAGATAGTGATGCAAGTTTTTCCCTTCTGAATCAGATAGATTCATATCTGAAAGAAGCTGACAATAAGTTCTTTCAAAATTGACTATTTGTTCCTCTATTACAGGTGTTCCAGAAATGTCTGCAATCGAGTAAATAGGAACGGATGGATCGGATCGAATTGAAAAATGGAAAGATTTGTACAAGTTATACGTTTCGTTACCACTTTGTGGAACATTGTTAGGTATGAATATGCCAGATACCTGTGACTCAATTGGTGAAATAGTCTCTCTCTCTCCCAAAACATGTTTTTTTTTACTGAAACACAAAGAAAATATTTTCTTGCGAATGCACAAGATATTTGGGAATTGTGCATATGTAAAATCATAATTATGGGTACGGGTCTTTTCCCCATAAAAATGGAATCCTTTGTTACAATAGAACCAGAAGCGATGGGGATGATTCAAGAATTGAAGTCTATTTGCTCTATAAAAAGAAGATATCAATGAACTTTTCTGAGGATTCAACCAATTGTTTCGATCGTGGGATATCATTGATAAATAGGAATCCGTGTTCTCAAAGGATTTCCTGCGATTTTTTCTAGTACGGAATGAGTCAATCATGCACTTTTGTATCTTGTTGAACAAAAAAGGTAATATTGTTCCTGTATTGATTAAAAATTTCGATCTTTGGGAAGTATCATGATCATACAATAAGAAGGGTTTCAATTTATTCAAATAAACGATTTGAACACCTATTGATTCTAACAACTGATTGCCAGGTTGATCATTCAGACCTTTCAATTCATAGATGTGGATTTCGGCCCTATGAATGGAGATATTCCCGAAACTCACAACGAAAAAAGGAAGTGACTTAGATAAAAAGAGAAGCGACTTGGACAAAAGGAGAAGTGACTTGGACAAAAAGAAACGAAGTGACTTGGACAAATCTTGTTTGTCGATAACCTCGGACCAATCAATCGAATATTGATTAATACGTAATCGATCGAACATTACTTGAAAACGGTGTTTCTGCTCAGAAACGAAATGCTCCAAATATTCCTGGAAATTCTTGCTTCCATTGGAGCATTTGTATCTATATACATTAGGATCCAGATTCGTGGATCTCTCGGTTCGAGAAATAAGAGGATCGAACCACTTCTTCTTAATCTTTTTCAAATTGGATAAATGTTGGTTGATCTTATCTATTATTATAGTTAGATGATTCAGAATATCATTTCCTATTGGGTGCTTTTGAATTCCTATGGGATGCTTTTGAATTCCATATGCGAAGTTGCAATCGGGTCGATTCATTAAAAAGAATCGATTCAATACATTTCTTATGTACCCATAGGTACTATATTGGATTTGAATCTGATTTCGGATCAATCTATATTGATGGATCGCCTCCATTATGTTGTTGTGAGCAAATACCGCTATTTTTGGTTTTGGATCTTCCAAATCATTCCCGCAGGAGATCCGGACCGATTTTTTTTTTATCTTTCGATAAAAAGATTCATTCTCTTCATCAAAAATAGAAGGTAGAACCAATAAAGATTTCTTTTTCGATTCATCCCCGGAGTTGAATACCTCATTCAATAATTTTCCGTAGGAATCAATAGACAAGCTAAATTCCTTATTATGATAGGCTAAACCCGGCTCGGTTATTGATAGAGTGAATAGATCTGCCATTTCTTGAAATGTCTCTTCTAATTCAAACTCGTGGTGCAACCTGTATCCCCCTTTGTTCCGATCATGGAATAGATGAAATAAATCAAAAAATGCATTTTCGTTCAAGAATGAAATCTTATTGGAACTGTCCATATCCGGTTCATCCTTCGGAACCATATCCCATCCCGGATCTGCTGCAATCGAATGAACTGAGGAGGTATTTTGTAAATACGTAATTATCTTGAATATATCAACTATTTCTTTATTTTTCGATCGCCTCGAAGGGACAAAAGAAACACCTTGTTGTTTCTTCAACAATTTCTGATCTATAGTCGACCTCTCGGTAGGATTCAAACCCAGATGAAGTTCTGACCATCTATCAGAGAAAAAAGAACGAATTGATCTTGTAGGATTCCCAAGAAATTCTTCTATTTCTTCTGGAAGCAGATGATTATTCATCTGCTTCTCACGTTCCGGGAATAGCCGAGCCATTGAGGAATATCCGGAAAGGTATTTTGAGAATCGATCTGATTTTATCTCTGTTCGTTCCGTTTGAAGAAAGGAAGTATCTAAAAGAATTGATCTTTCTTTTAGTTGCTGAATCTCTGTTTGATTGATCAATGTGTGATATTCCGAACCCTCATTACTAATGGAATTAAAAGGATCTATGGATTGATCAGAAAATCCTTTCGATTGGCTAGAATCCGTTACTTGAAAGAAAATGGATCTTATGGAATCATATTGAATATTTGACGATACATTCCGTACCTTGCTAAAAACCCGATTCCTGTTTACCAACCACGCATTGTCTAACCAAATCAAATTCTCTCTCGAGACGTTCCTCAAAAAATCCGATTTGTGCCGATTCTTCCCCCCAATAACGAAGAGATCTTGGCGGAATTGCCACATATGAAATTGAGCGCAATTTTGCAAAAAAATACCCCCCTTGTTTCTCGAGAGGAGATGGGAAACATGTTCAATCTCGTTTGATTGAATAGTCGCCTCAGCTCCTTGTTGTTTGAAGAAACCCCCCCCCTCAATTGGTCTTTTTTCACGAAAAGCAGACATGAGATAACAAATCAAATGTTTCACTAAAATTTCGAATAGCTGTCCCGAATTCAAGTTGATTATGTTTCGCTTCTTACTCGGAGAAAGGCGGTCAAAGAATTTCCAATCATGGTCCTTGCGGATCGGATCATTCGTATAGGATACAAAAAAAAACTCCAGATATTTTATATCTTTCTCTTTGAATGAGATCTCAATTCCAGCTTCAATTTCATTCGATATCTTACAGCTGGAATTCCTCTTTTTTACGATCACATTCCTCCATCGCCGCGAACCCCAGTTAGATTCAGACATGATACACTTTTTAGTTATTGGAAGAACCCAAGTACTTTCTTTCGGATCCATGAAACAACTCTCATAGATCTTTTTCCCTTTTGGAAGATACAGGAGCGAAACAATCAACCTATTGAGATTGGAAGACCAAAGGGATTCTTTCAATGTATAATTGGGGGGTCCAATGGAACGCAGAGGTTTAGGAAGAAGCCCCATCAAATAGATATTTTTTCTTTCGACCCTATTTCGATTGTATATAAGGACCGCTACTACAAGTACAAGCAGTACTACACCTTTGATCGTGCAATGTCGACGAATTGAACCCTGTGAATCACGTGAAATTAGGACACTCCAAATTCGGGAATCAAAAAGTTTCATAAAGCGCTCTTGGTGGAAAAAAAAGGAAGTGAAAGATTTCACCGAATCGGGTTGGATCCATGAATCCAAGAAATCGCGAGAATTCTTGATTTCTCTCAATTCGAAGATCCAGGATTTGAATTGATGTCCTCTCATTTCATTGATTCCTCCTAAAGAATCCAAAAGAATCTAAGTGAATTGAATTTGGGTCACTCGCGATGTACAATGACCCCAGTGAAGCATCCATGGCTGAATGGTTAAAGCGCCCAACTCATAATTGGCGAATTCGTAGGTTCAATTCCTGCTGGATGCAGGCCAACGGGGACATTCAATAAGGCTAGTTCCACTGGCTCCGTATCAATGGAATCTCATCATCCATACATAACGAATTGGTATGGTATATTCATACCAACCATAACATATGAAGAGTAAGAACTAGAATTCTTATCGATACTGGAACTCGTGGGGAAGAAAGTAGATTTATGGATGGAATCAAATATGTAGTCTTTACAGAAAAAAGTATTCGGTTATTGGGGAACAATCAATATACTTCTAATGTCGAATCAGGATCAACTAGGACAGAAATAAAGCATTGGGTCGAACTCTTCTTTGGCATCAAAGTAATAGCTATAAATAGTCATCAACTCCCGGGAAAGGGTAGAAGAATGGGACCCATTATGGGACATACAATGCATTACAGACGTATGATCATTACGCTTCAACCGGGTTATTCTATTTTACCTCTTATAGAGAAGAGAAAAGAGTTTAAGTAAAAAAAAAAAAAGAAAAAAAAATACTAAATAACACGGCGATACATTTATACAAAACTTCTACCCCGAGCATACGCAAAGGATCCGTAGACAGTCAAGTGAAATCCAATCCGCGAAATAATTTGATCTATGGACAGCATCGCTGTGGTAAAGGTCGTAATTCCAGGGGAATCATTACCGCAGGGCATAGAGGAGGAGGCCATAAGCGTCTATACCGTAAAATCGATTTTCGACGGAATGAAAAAGACATATCTGCTAGGATCGTAACCATAGAATATGACCCTAATCGAAATGCATACATTTGTCTCATACACTATGGAGATGGTGAGAAAAGATATATTTTACATCCCAGAGGGGCTATAATTGGAGATACCATTGTTTCCGGTACAGAAGTTCCTATATCAATGGGAAATGCCCTACCTTTGAGTGCGGTTTGAACTATGGATTTACGTAATTGGAAGTAACCAATTAGGTTTACGACGAAACCTAGAAATTGATCACTGATCCAATTTGAGTACCTCTACGGGATAGACCTCAACAGAAAACTGAAGAGTAACGGCAGCAAGTGATTGAGTTCAGTAGTTCCTCATATAAAATTATTGACACTCAAGATATGGTAATATGGAGAAGACAAAATTGTTTGAAGCACGGACAGAAGCGGAAGCGACCCTTGTTTCAAAGAGAAGAGGATGGGTTATTCACATTTCATTTGATGGTCAGAGGTGAATTGAAAGCTAAGTGGTGGTAATTCTAAAAATCCCCCCGGGGAAAAATAGAAATGTCTCCTACGTTACCCGTAATATGTGGAAGTAGCGACGTAATTTCATAGAGTCATTCGGTCTGAATGCTACATGAAGAACATAAGCCAGATGACGAAACGGAGAGACCTAGGATGTATAAGATCATAACATGAGTGATTTGGCAGATTTGTATTCCTATATATCCACTCATGTGGTACTTCATCACACGATTCATATAAAATCCATCTGTCTAGATATCATCATATAATATATATATATACATCCGGAAAGCCGTATGCTTTGGAAGAAGCTTGTACGGTTTGGGAAGGGGTTTTTATTGATCAAAAAGAAAAATCTACTTCAACCCATATGCCCTTAGGCACGGCCGTACATAACATAGAAATCACGCTTGGAAAGGGTGGACAATTAACTAGAGCAGCAGGTGCTGTAGCGAAACTGATTGCAAAAGAGGGTAAATCGGTCACATTAAGATTTCCATCTGGGGAGGTCCGTTTGATATCCAAAAACTGCTCAGCAACAGTCGGACAAGTGGGTAATGTTGGGGCGAACCAGAAAAGTTTGGGTAGAGCCGGATCTAAGTGTTGGCTAGGTAGGCGTCCTGTAGTAAGAGGGGTAGTTATGAACCCTGTAGACCATCCCCACGGGGGTGGTGAAGGGAGGGCCCCGATTGGTAGAAAAAAACCCACAACCCCTTGGGGTTATCCTGCGCTTGGAAGAAGAAGTAGGAAAAGGAATAAATATAGTAATAGTTTTATTATTCGTCGCCGTAAATAGGAATATTCAAAATCAAATAAATATTGTTTTTTACTCGTCTTTTCAAAAAAAAAAGGGGGGGGAATAATAGGCCGTGACACGTTCACTAAAAAAAAATCCTTTTGTAGCTAATCATTTATTGGAAAAAATAAAGAAGCTTAACATGAGAGAGGAAAAAGAGATAATAGTAACTTGGTCCCGGGCATCTACCATTATACCCACAATGATCGGCAATACAATTGCCATTCATAATGGAAAGGCGCATTTACCTATTTATATAACGGATCGTATGGTGGGTCAAAAATTAGGAGAATTTGCACCTACTCTTACTTTCCAGGGACACGCGAGAAACGATACTAGATCTCTCCGTTAATAAAATAAAGTGAAATAGGTGCTCATCGTTCATTGGCGGGAGGCGAACCTTATCTTATGTCAAAGTGGAGAAAGTGGAAGAAGACCTTGAAAAAGCAGAAGATGAAGAGGAGCTCGAGTACACAAGTACAAGCTTTAGCTCAACGTATATGTATGTCTGCTCACAAAGCACGAAGAGTCATTGATCAGATTCGTGGGCATTCCTACGAGAAAACACTTATGTTACTGGAACTCATGCCTTATCGAGCATTTTATCCCATTTTTAAACTGGTTTATTCGGCAGCAGCAAATGCTAGTCACAATAAAAGTTTCAACGAAGCTGATTCAGTCATTAGTAAAGCCGAAGTCAATGGGGGTACTATCGTGAAAAAGTTAAAACCCAGGGCTAGAGGACGTAGTTATCCGATAGAAAGACCCGCCTGTCATATAATTATTGTATTGAAGGATAGCTCTAAAAAGAAAACAGATCAGGATATATTTTTAGAAACAAAAAATGTATGGAGAGATCCTATAATAGAAAGATATATAGAGAAGGAGAGAGAGAGAGAAAAAAAAGATGGGTCAAAAAATAAATCCACTTGGTTTCCGCCTTGGCGAAAACCAAAGTCATCGTTCCCTTTGGTTCGCACAACCAAAAAGTTATTACATAGGTCTCCAGGAAGATGAAAAAATACGGGATTGTATCAAGATATATGTACAAAAAAATATAAGAGTATCTTCAAGTTTCGAAGGAATTGGAATTGCACATATAGAGATTCAAAAAAAAATGGACTTGATCCAGGTCATAATCTATATTGGATTCCCAAATTTGTTAATAGAAGGCCAAACACGAGGAATCGAAGAATTGCAGATCAATGTACAAAAGGGGCTTCATTCTGTGAATCGGAGACTTAACATTGCTATTACAAGAGTTGCAAAACCTTATGGACAACCTAATATTCTTGCAGAATATATAGCTCTACAATTAAAGAATAGGGTTTCGTTTCGAAAGGCAATGAAAAAAGCTATTGAATTAACTGAACAAGCAGACACAAAAGGAATTCAAGTGGAAATTGCAGGGCGTATCGACGGAAAAGAAATTGCACGTGTCGAATGGATCAGAGAAGGTAGGGTTCCCCTCCAAACCATTCGAGCTAAAATTGATCATTGTTCCTATACAGTTCGAACTGCCTATGGGGCATTGGGCATCAAAATTTGGATATTTGTAGACGAGCAATAATGGACCCTTCCTTTGCTTGCCATTCTATTCAGTGATAGAACAAAAACTACAAACTATTCTTTTTCACTTCAATAAAAAAAAAAAAATGAAAAATGAGCAATTCTAATTCTATAAGGTTGAATAAAAATTCGATTGACCTTTTGGTGGAACTGCTATGCTTAGTGTGTGACTCGTTGGTTTTTTATTTAAAGTTGGGATTCAAAAAACAGACCAGCCCCTAACTAATAACTATAAGAACTAGTAACCAACTCATTGCTTTGTATTATCGAGATCCAAGGAAGCAGTCGCCATATGATGTATCGATCATATAGTTGTAGCAACTGAAATCTTTTTTTTTTTCATAAAGGAAAAATCCATTTATAGGTTGGAAAGAAAAATAGAGGGATGTGGGTAACTGGAAGGGCGAGAGAAAGAGAGAAGGAGAATCTCCATGATATATGATTCCAATATGTATGGTCTATCAATCACATCATATCATAAAAGGCAGTGTGATAAAGCATCAATACTGATTCGTCCATAATTAGATGAATACGGTTCATAAGAAAAATACAAATAATAAAGAGCCCCGAGTCAATAGAGACTGAGGAGATTGGCTCGGGAACGAATTTAATTAGGAGCTCCATTGCATAGTTCAGGCCTAGCCATTAATGGAAAAGCTATGGGAACGACGAAACCTGTGACTGCGGAAGATTCTATTGAAAACGAATCCTAATGATTCATTGGGTGGGATGGCGGAATCAACCAGGAACCAATTAATTTCTTCTGATAGGTCATGGGTTCACCCTACGAATGAAGCAAATATGGAAAGAGTCAATATTCGCCCGCGAAACCATTATTGGATTGCAGTATTTTGACAGATTCGGTAAAGGTCAAGGATTCATTTTCAAAAGAAAGGCATTATCCCATATAAATAAAATAGAAATATCCGTCTAGCCGTATATACTATATACTATACGGCTTCCCGTGTGACAGATTAAATATCAATAAATTCCATGATTCAGTGTATTATTCATTCAATAAATACATATACGTAATATTATTGAATCGTTTCATTCGCGAGGAGCTGGATGAGAAGAAACTCTCATGTCCGGTTCTGCAGTAGAGATGGGATTGAGAAACAACCATCAACTATAACCCCAAAAGAACCAGATTCCGTAAACAACATAGAGGAAGAATGAAGGGAATATCTTATCGAGGCAATCATATTTGTTTCGGCAGATACGCTCTTCAGGCACTTGAACCCGCTTGGATCACATCTAGACAAATAGAAGCAGGACGACGAGCAATGACACGATATGCACGCCGTGGTGGAAAAATATGGGTACGTATATTTCCCGACAAACCCGTTACAGTAAGACCTACCGAAACACGTATGGGTTCGGGGAAAGGATCTCCCGAATATTGGGTATCTGTCGTTAAACCCGGTCGAATACTTTATGAAATGGGCGGAGTATCAGAAACTGTAGCCAGAGCAGCTATTTCAATAGCTGCGTGCAAAATGCCTATACGAACTCAATTCATTATCGCGTGATAGGTATGTGAGGGGTATTTGTGATGAAAAATACAATCGCAGATTTTTGGATTTCTGGGCAGACAATATTTCTCTCTTTTTCCTTTGCCTTTTGCATTGAAAGAGCAGATTCAAAAAAAAAAATGATATGATTCAACCTCAGACCCATTTGAATGTAGCGGACAACAGCGGGGCTCGAGAATTGATGTGTATTCGAATCATAGGAGCTAGTAATCAACGATATGCTCGTATTGGTGACGTTATTGTTGCTGTAATCAAAGAAGCAGTGCCCAATATGCCTCTCGAAAGATCAGAAGTGATCAGAGCTGTAATTGTACGTACATGTAAAGAACTCAAACGCGACAACGGTATGATAATACGATATGATGACAATGCAGCAGTTGTCATTGATCAAGAAGGAAATCCAAAAGGAACTCGAGTTTTTGGAGCGATCGCGCGGGAATTGAGGCAGTTGAATTTCACTAAAATAGTCTCATTAGCTCCTGAAGTCTTATAAATACTAGTAGATGAGACCGTGATAGAATATAGTCAGGTCTCTGAAATAGATCACGTTAGTAGATTGTGTCTCACGCATATACCTTTAATAATTCATAAATAAATAAGAAAAAATGAAAAAAAAAAAAAGGAACATGTTGATTATATCAAAACTGGAAGGCACCCATAATTTTAGTTCGTCATGGGTAGGGACACTATTGCCGATATAATAACTTCTATAAGAAATGCTAACATGGATAAAAAAGGAACGGTTCGAATAGCATCTACTAATATCGCCGAAAACATTGTTAAAATACTTCTACAAGAAGGGTTTATTGAAAATGTTAGGAAACATAGGGAAAACAACAAATATTTTTTGGTTTCAACCCTGCGACATAGAAGGAATAGGAAAGGAACATATAGAAATATTTTAAAGCGTATCAGTCGTCCCGGTCTACGAATCTATTCCAACCATCAACGAATTCCTAGGATTTTAGGTGGAATGGGGGTCGTAATTCTTTCTACTTCTCGAGGTATAATGACAGATCGAGAAGCTCGACTAGAAAGAATTGGGGGAGAAATTTTGTATTATATCTGGTGATCCCTCTGGTATCCGAATTTGATCCGTAACTTGCTATTTGGGAAAAAGAGAGGAAAGACGAATTGTCTACTATTACTCCTCCTCCATTAGTTGATACTTCAAGGGGGTTACCTGGAATGAAAGAACAAAAATGGATTCACGAAGGTTTAATTACTGAATCACTTCCCAATGGTATGTTCCGAGTTCGTTTAGACAATGAAGATCTGATTCTAGGTTATGTTTCGGGGAGGATCCGACGGAGTTTTATCCGGATACTACCAGGAGATAGAGTAAAAATCGAAGTAAGTCGGTATGATTCAACTAGGGGACGTATAATTTATAGACTTCGCAACAAAGAGTCGAATGATTAGGCGGCTTTTTATTTGAATTTAAACATTCCTTTCATGGGAATACAATTCGAGGTTCAAAATTTCAAGAGACTTATTTTCTTCCAAGGAGTATATTTGGAATTAAGGAATAACAAATATGAAAATAAGGGCTTCCATTCGTAAAATTTGTGAAAAATGTCGACTGATCCGTAGGCGGGGACGAATTATAGTAATTTGTTCCAATCCGAAACATAAACAGAGACAGGGGTAATCTTTCTAACAAGGGACTTTCTAAACGGTCCGATGTACAAATAAAGGATCTGTTTTGACATGAAATGGATATATCCGTATATCTCTGACTCATATTTATGAGATGATAAAATATGACAAAAGCTATACCAATAATTGGTTCACGTAAGAATGGACGTAGAATACAAAAAGGAGTTATTCATGTTCAAGCGAGTTTCAACAATACCATTGTGACTGTTACAGATGTAATAGGTCGGGTGGTTTCTTGGTCCTCCGCTGGTACTTGTGGATTCAGAGGCACAAGAAGAGGGACACCATTTGCTGCTCAAACCGCAGCAGGAAATGCTATTCGTACGGCAGTGGATCAGGGTCTGCAACGAGCAGAAGTCATGATAAAAGGCCCTGGTCTCGGAAGAGATGCAGCATTACGAGCCATTCGTAGAAGTGGTATACTATTAAGTTTCGTACGTGACGTAACCCCTATGCCACATAATGGATGTAGGCCTCCTAAAAAAAGACGTGTGTAGAAATCAAAATTGAATGGATTGCAATAGAAATAAATGATTCAATGATCTGATCAAACAATAATATTAGTATGGTTCGAGAAGAAGTAGCAGTATCCACTCGAACACTACAGTGGAAGTGTGTTGAATCAAGAACAGACAGTAAGCGTCTTTATTATGGC